GATCCGTAGTCGGAGAGAAAATCACCCGTTTGATTGAACACGCTGCCAATCAAAATTTACCTCTTATTATAGTGTGTGCTTCTGGGGGGGCGCGCATGCAGGAAGGAAGTTTGAGCTTGATGCAAATGGCTAAAATATCGTCTGCTTTATATGATTATCAATTAAATAAAAAATTATTTTATGTATCAATCCTTACATCTCCGACAACTGGTGGAGTGACAGCTAGTTTTGGTATGTTGGGGGATATCATTATTGCCGAACCCAATGCCTACATTGCATTTGCAGGTAAAAGAGTAATTGAACAAACATTGAATAAAACAGTACCCGAAGGTTCACAAGCAGCTGAATACTTATTCCAGAAGGGTTTATTCGACCTAATTGTACCACGTAATCTTTTAAAAAGCGTTCTGAGTGAGTTATTTAAGCTCCACGCCTTTTTTCCTTTGAATCAAAAGTCAAGCAAAATCAAGTAGAGCACTAAGTTCAATTATTTTTTTTGTGTTTGTAGCAAAAAGTAGTTAGTTTATCGGAATCAAAGTAAATAAGATAATAATGGCCTTTTCTTTGGTGATAGAAGATCGAATTGTAGAAAGAATCAAAACGAAAGTTGAGGATAACTCTTTTTTTGACCTATATTCCTGATTACGAATCAAGAAACCTTTATCACCAAGAGTGAGTTCTTCCGTTCGTGAAATTAGTAAAATAAAACGAATTTGGTCTTGTCTTAGGTATATAATTTGAAATTTAAATATAGATAATAGAGTTTTGTATCTTTCTCTATCTACCGAAAAACCATTTTAGCTAAAAATCCATGTTGGGTCGGATTCGAACGAATCCTTCGATAATCGGTAAAAAACTCTTTATCTATTTTTAGAAAATTAGAAGACAAGAACAAAAGACAAAGAAATGAAGAAAAATAATAAAGTTTATTATCATACATATCTTTCTCATGGAGGAGATGAATAAGTCCATTTATTTAGTTCTACAGTTCTACATTCTTTGCACTTATTCTTATTATACGTACTCAGTTAGATTTAGATATATCGATACTTCGATCTATACTAAGAATTTAAAATTCTTCAAATTCTATTAATAATAAATATTATCTAATTAGAATTCAAATTCTTAATTTAATTATAATTATTACAAGATATCTTTATTTATATAATAACATAATAACAGATACAAATAGTAAATCGAGGTACCCCTTCTATGACAAATTTGAACCTTCCATCTATTTTTGTGCCGTTAGTAGGCCTAGTCTTTCCGGCAATTGCAATGGCTTCTTTATTTCTTCATGTTCAAAAAAACAAGATTGTTTAGATCCGCTGGGACCCAATCTCATCCATTTTTTTTTTGAAAACGTGGACTTGTATCATAACACGGATATCTATTTATTGGAATATAGTATAACATGTGATTTCCACCGAACATAAAGGAAAAAACTCTTATGCCCGCAGAAACATGATATATGGATATATCAATTCTAGCAATTTTCAAATAGATCAGGATCTCTGGATGGCTGAAATGTAGTCGGTGAATCTATATGTATATCGATATGTATAGTGGGATCGTATTAAATAAAGAGTATGTTATTATTTTAGATTTAACCAATTTGATGAATTACTCCTAAAGGTTGACATCAAACTAGTGCTAGTTCACCTCAAACTAGTGCTAGTTGATGAGAGTTACTTCGGAAACAAAAAAGTAAAGTCAAATTTCTCTGGGGTATTATCTCAATTCCAATAAAATGCAATCGAGTAAAGTATGACTTGGCGATCAGACGATATATGGATAGAACTTATAACGGGGTCTCGAAAAATAAGTAATTTCTGCTGGGCCTTGATCCTTTTTTTAGGTTCATTAGGCTTCTTATTAGTTGGAACTTCCAGTTATCTTGGTAGAAATTTGCTATCTTTTTTTCCGCCTCAGCAAATCATTTTTTTTCCACAAGGAATCGTGATGTCTTTCTACGGAATTGCGGGTCTCTTTATTAGCTCTTATTTGTGGTGCACAATTTCCTGGAATGTAGGTAGTGGTTATGATCGATTCGATAGAAAGGAAGGAATAGTCTGTATTTTTCGTTGGGGATTTCCGGGAAAAAATCGTCGCATATTCCTCCGATTCCTTATAAAAGATATTCAGTCCGTTAGAATAGAAGTTAAAGAGGGTATTTATGCTCGTCGTGTTCTTTATATGGACATCCGAGGCCAGGGGTCCATTCCCTTGACCCGTACTGATGAGAATTTGACTCCACGAGAAATTGAACAAAAGGCTGCTGAATTAGCCTATTTCTTGCGTGTACCAATTGAAGTATTTTGATAAATTGAGAATCAGAACGTTCATTCAATTAAAGAAAACGTATATGAAAGAACCATAAAACGAAACTCTTTTTATGGTCTTTATGCGTTTTATGGTCTTTATGCGCACGCAATTCAATAACAAATAACAAATCGAAATAATAGATTCATCTCAGACGGCAAACCATTTCGAAAGCAAGAATTTTTTTTAGTTCAATATTTGTTGGAATTGACACTTTAGATCCAGATAGATCGTATCTTGTAAATTTTAAATTCTTTCTTTTGTATTCTTTAATGACCAACAATTGGATTTCTTAATTAAATACTGAGAACTAGCCAATTTATCCTTTGCCAGTCATTTTTTTTTGATCATCCTAATATCTTTCCCTCAATTATTCTATTCCTGACTATGGGTAATCAGTGAAATTTTTTCGAAATATTGGATATTTTGATAGCAAAGGAGTTCTTTCGTCTCAAAATCTGAATAATATTCATTACTTAAAGTGGTTCTTTCGATCATTCATCGAAAGGATACACTTTATTTTTAATTTGACCAATTGAGATATCAGGAAACAATATTCTAAATTTCTTCATTCGAAGTGAATTCTTAGCCTATTTCTGTATTCTTTCTAGATTCAAAGACTAACCACAAAATCACAAAGAAAATAGATTCATAAGTTCGATACCTTGTATAAAACTCATGTGTGTAAGAAATATTCGATCGCATAGAGTGTACGAATGGGTTGATTAACAATTTACAGACGAAAAAATGGCAAAAAAGAAAGCATTCACTCCTCTTTTCTATCTTGCATCTATAGTATTTTTGCCCTGGTGGATTTCTTTCTCAGTTAATAAATGTCTGGAATCTTGGGTTACTAATTGGTGGAATACTGGGCAATCCCAAATTGTCTTGAATAATATTCAAGAAAAGAGTCTTCTAGAAAAATTCAGAGAATTAGAGGAACTCCTCTTCTTGGACGAAATGATCAAGGAATACTCGGAAACACATCTCGAAGAGTTTGGGATAGGAATCCATAAAGAAACGATCCAATTAATCACGATACAAAATGAGAATCGTATGGATACGATTTTGCACTTCTCAACAAATATCATCTGGTTTGGTATTCTAAGCGGGTATTCAATTTTGGGTAAGGAAAAACTTGTTATTCTTAACTCTTGGGCTCAGGAATTCCTATATAACTTAAGTGACACAGCAAAAGCTTTGTGTCTTCTTCTAGTAACTGAGTTTTTTCTCGGATATCATTCACCCCCAGGTTGGGAATTCGCTATACGCTCTATCTATAACGAGGTTGGAGTTGTTGCGAATGAGCAAACTATAACTATTCTTGTTTGCATCCTTCCAGTAATTTTTGATACATGTTTTAAATATTGGCTTTTCCGTTATTTAACTAGTCTGTCTCCGTCAATTTTACTGATTTATGATTCAATAACTGAATGATAAAAGATCCATTGATATTAATCTAATCCAATTAGAATGCTTGGTACTTTGTAGTTGTACATAAGCAAAGTATTGAAAATCATATTTACTCTTCCTATTTCTAACCATCGGGAAGATTCATCCTAGATTATTCCAGCAAATAGCAGAATCGTGGCTAGGGAACTATACTAGCGACCTACCCAATTTATTGTAGAAATTTTCGCGATCAATGATTGGACCATGCAAACTAGAAATGCTTTTTCTTGGCTAAAGAAACAGATTACTCGATCTATTTCCGTATCGCTCATGATATATATCTTAACTCGGACGTCCATTTCAAGTGCATATCCCATTTTTGCACAGCAGGGTTATGAAAATCCACGAGAAGCGACTGGGCGTATTGTATGTGCCAATTGCCATTTAGCTAATAAGCCCGTGGAAATTGAGGTTCCACAAGCGGTACTTCCTGATACTGTATTTGAAGCAGTTGTTCGAATTCCTTATGATATGCAACTGAAACAGGTTCTTGCTAATGGTAAAAAAGGGGGGTTGAACGTCGGGGCTGTTCTTATTTTACCGGAGGGGTTTGAATTAGCCCCTCCCGATCGTATTTCTCCTGAGATGAAAGAAAAGATTGGCAATTTGTCTTTTCAGAGCTATCGCCCCAATAAAACAAATATTCTTGTGGTAGGCCCTGTCCCTGGTAAAAAATATAGTGAAATAACCTTCCCTATTCTTTCCCCGGACCCTGCTACTAAGAAGGATGTTCACTTCTTAAAATATCCTATATACGTAGGCGGGAACAGGGGAAGGGGTCAGATTTATCCCGACGGCAACAAGAGTAACAATACAGTTTATAATGCTACAGCAGCAGGTATAGTAAGCAAAATCATACGAAAAGAAAAAGGGGGGTATGAGATAACCATAACGGATGCGTCAGAGGGACGTCAAGTGGTTGATATTATCCCTCCCGGACCAGAACTTCTTGTTTCCGAGGGCGAATCTATCAAATTTGATCAACCATTAACGAGTAATCCTAATGTAGGCGGATTTGGTCAGGGAGATGCAGAAATAGTACTTCAAGATCCATTACGTGTCCAAGGACTTTTGTTCTTCTTGGCATCTGTTATTTTGGCACAAATCTTTTTGGTTCTTAAAAAGAAACAGTTCGAGAAGGTTCAATTGGCCGAAATGAATTTCTAGATTCGCAGATTTATCGATATCAAGTACGTAAAAAGAACCAAATTCTTGTTGGCGATTAT